ATGCTCCCTTCCGCCATGCATAAACTAAACCAACAATTAAGATAAGCACGAAAATTAAAGCTTCTATAAATACAGATACGCCCAATACATCAAAACTCATTGCCCATGGATAAAGAAAAACCGTTTCAACATCAAAAACAACAAAAACTAGAGCAAACATATAATAACGAATTCTAAATTGTAACCAAGCGTTGCCCATTGGTTCTATACCCGATTCATAATTAGAAAGTTTCTCCGGCCCTTTCCTAATCGGGGCTAAAATCCCAGAAATTAAAAATGCCAAAATAGGAATAAAACTTGATATTATTAGAAATGCCCAAAAAATATCATATTCGTAAAGCAAAAACATAGACGCACTCCTATGAACGTGGAAAGTATATCGGATTGGTTGATTCGAATTGAAGTTCTAAAGTCATTGATAACTAGTTAGTCAAAACAACAATTTATTTTGACCAAACCATCTAGTTTCCTTTGATTATTGCAGGGCATATCTCATTTCAAGATTTATCGACTGACTTGATCGGGATCCTATTTCCAGTCTACTTAATTTTTTTAGTTCAATTTTCTTTAATTGCTTTAGTTAGTATAACTCTAGATGTTATACTTAGACAAATTTTCTTGTTTTTGCCTAGGATTCTTCCTAAAGCCTAAAGAAAGCAAATAGAATTCTTATTTTGTGTTTAAAATTTTTGAATTTATTATTCTTTTGATATTCTTTTGATTATTTGAATTTTCTTTATAAAAATGCGAGTTCGGAATTTGGATTTTTTAGGAATAGAGTCGAAAGTTTTTTCTTAGTAATTTAGAATAGAACAAGTATTCAAATGTAAGAGAATGGGTAGGTATCTGGGGATTTCGAATATCTTAGTGTTGGTATATTCTGTTTATCAGATCTGGATGGGGTGGGGTTTTCTCTTGATTGAATACAGAAAAAGAAGACCACCCCCCCTTGTTTTGGTGTGCTTCGCCGGGTCTTGGTAAGGTATACCAAAGAAAAGGAGTATCGCTAGCTTAACCCCTTGATTGTGGGCAGAAAAATGCATATAGAATTTCCCTTCGACAATTAATGACGAAGGGTTGGTTTGTTTGGAAAAAGATCGATTCGATTCCTTGAAATATGATATGTTTTTTCGGTTTTCTGTTCTGCTTTAAATGATTCCCGTGAGTGAGTTTCTAGGACAAATTTTGTTTCGATGAACCAACCGGTCAGTTATAAGCAACAAACAAGAATGAAGAAATCAAAATTATACAATTTTTTATTTCAAATGAAAATTTGGAATTTTATTCATTTTTTTTATAGGGCTCTAGGGCTATACGGACTCGAACCGTAGACCTTCTCGGTAAAACAGATCAAACTTATTATTATCAAAATGATCTGAACTGTTTCAAAGACCCAACATGCATTTTTTTTTGCATTGGGCTCTTTCATTAACTGATAGAAATATCAACCAATCTGCCATATTTTTTCTTGACAGAAAAATAAGATAAGGAGATGGCTCCATGTGCTCTGATTCATTATTTGGGATTCTAATTCAGAGCACTACCAAAGTGTTTCAAAGGTGAAGTTATTTTGACGTAGGTCTGCCTTTGGCCTAGAATTTTAAGTTAAATGAAGTCTCTATCGTTCGGCTTAAAAAATCCAATATGAAACTTCATACACCTTCAAGTTCATAGGACGAAAAGAGATTTTTTGAGGGCCTTATACTCATTATGCCTAGCATTGAATATACTGCTATTCACCTTATCAATATCTCAAGGCGGAGCCTGTTTGGTACCTACAAAGGGCACTCAAATAGGACCGAACCTCTCGTCAGGCTATTGTTCTCTTTTCTCTTAAAGTTATTATGGAGTAAGACATCGATTTCTCAATAAGATCCATTTTTTGGATTGTATGGTGGATTCCCCTGAAAAACATTGGCGCACGTGTAAACGAGGTGCTCTACCAACTGAGCTATAGCCCTTAGTGCTTGTGATGCATATTTTATCATGTATATAATTTGTTGTCAAGATCAATATTCTATGATCCAACATCCGAAATTTTTGAGTGGTATTGGTTCGATTATTGTTGCTTATAAGGAATATGATATTTATAATCCATCGATAGGATGGGTTCCATTTGGTTCTCTTTAGGATAATAAGTGACCTACTTAACTCAGTGGTTAGAGTATCGCTTTCATACGGCGGGAGTCATTGGTTCAAATCCAATAGTAGGTAGAACTTATTAGATACCGGAGTCAACGGTATCTAATAAGTTTTTTGTCCCACCCTTATTTTTATAGATTTTTTATTTATTTCATTTTTGAATTGCGTTGTATCTAAATTGGATTCTGCTTGATTGGATTATGTCGAGTGAATCCAATCAAAATAGGGTTTAGAAACAGAACCTCTTTTGATTATTTGAACGCACCAACTAGTTATGAAATTGCATTGACAGCCTCGACTCTTGTCCTAGCTCGTCGAAGAGCTAGATTTGCCTCAATTATTTGTCTCTTTCCTTCAG